TCAGATACATAAGCATTGTATAGGAACCGAAATAGTCTTTTATTTTCTTTTGAAAAAACGTAAATGGATTTCTTCGGAGTAATGAGACTATTCCAATTATGATATTCGTGAAGAAAGAATCGCAATAAATGCAAAAAGGGAACATCTTGGATCCAGCATTGAAGGATTTGAACCAAGATTTCCATATGGATGGGATGGGGTATTAGTATATCCGAGACATAATTTAAATGCGAGAATTTGTCCTCGAAAAAGGGAAAAATAGAATGAATAGATTGTAAATTATGATATTTTTGTATTTCTTTTTCTTCAAAAGAAGATACTAATCGCAGCGAGAATGGAATTTCTACAATAACTGCAAAACCTTCTGATATTATTTGAGAATAAAAATGAGAATAAAAAAAATGGTTGTGGTTGTGCCCAACGAATGGATTTTGGTTAGAATCATTAACCGAATAAATCAAATAATTCTGTTGATACATTCGAGTAATTAAACGTTTCACAAGTGCTAAACTAGATTTATTGTCATAACCAAAAATTTCCACAGGTTCGTAAAAAATCGAACCATTTAAACCATGATCATGAGCAAGTGCATAAATATACTCCTGAAAGAGAAGCGGATATAGGAAGTGTTGTTGCCGAGATCTATCCTTTTCTAAATATCCTTGGAATTCTTCCATTTACATTTCTACTTGAACCAGAAGCAGGAGGCATTTCTTGGGTTATCAAATGATACATAGTGCAATATGGTCAGAACAGGGTATGTATTATGTATATAGTAAGAAAAAAAATATATACCCCGGAAACAGAGAGTCCAATCAACAGATCTTTTTCCTCTCCCTTTCTATCCAATTGGTTTATCTTCGTTATAATCACAAGAGGGTAAAAAATATTTTATTTTTGCAACCCGATCGCTCTTTTGACTTTGGAACAAATTCTTTTTATCAGTATACTGTTTCTTCTACACATTCGTCTCCAATCCATAATAGAGAATAATTAGGATTCATTAAAAAAGAAAAAAAAAAAGAAAAAGAATCAATGGTCCACTCACAGGAGAACCCTTTCCCGCATCAGGCACTAATTTATTTTTAACGTCTAATTAGATCGGGTAATCATTCAAATTAAGAATATAAGCTCGTTGCTTTTTTTTTACCAGAATTGGAGCCATAGGGCTCTATCCATTTATTCACTAGACCCGTAAATGTGAATTTCTTTTGTCCTACTCCAAAAATCAAAACAAAATTTTGTAATGATCCGGTAAGGATAAACTCCAAATTATACTTAACAAAAAAAAAGAATAATAATATAATAAGAAATTCAATTTATTTTCTTATTATTACGACATGCTGTTTTTTCCATTCATTACCTTTCAGGATCAGTCGTGGTCTTTTAGACTCTACCAATAGTCTGGACGAATTCGTTGCTTCATCCAAATGTGTAAAAGATCATAGTCGCACTTAAAAGCCGAGTACTCTACCGTTGAGTTAGCAACCCAGAGAAATATGATATGTGGATACGATCGAAATAAAAAAAAATCAATTGAATTGCACTGCACAACTCCGTACATTGAACTAGCAAGAAATCTAAAAGAAAGATTTTATGATCAATTCTAAACACCAAAATACCAAAATGGGCAGATCGGATTAAAAAACAACCGATTCCCAATGGAAATGGGAAAATTTACAGACCGCCCATTTTTCTCAATTTTTTTTTTTTTCATTTTCCTTAAGAAAATACGTCTTGTATAACAGGAAACCCGGTAAACCCATCATTTGACTGAAGTTAAGGAAAAAACCAATATGGGGTGGGGATAAACAGATTCATTTATCTACGATCGAATTATATTTGTTCGATACACCATTGTCAATATGAATGGAATGTTGAGAAAACAAATTAATAAATAAATCAAATAAGGACTTGTGTTGGATTGGCACAACATAAATAAGAAATTTAGATGAAAAGAAAAAAAGAAGGAAGAGGTAGAGAAAAAATCTCGGGTTTATTCAATCAATAGAGGTACAATAAGAAAAATGAACCCCTTGTTTGTTGGTGGATTCCCACAACAAGAAAAAAGTAAATAAATATGAATAAAACAAGAAAAGGGCAAATTGTGGGTAAATAATTACACAAAAATAGATACTAGTTACCCACCTTTTTTTTTTATTCATTAATTTGGGTTTTTCCTTTAATTAACTCGAAGTTCTTTCCTTTCTTTAAATAATTCTGCCTTCCTTAAAATATCATGAACAGTTCCTGTAGGTTGAGCGCCTTTTTCAAGGAAATATAGAATAGCAGGAACATTTAAATAAGTTTGATTCTGTATCGGATCGTAAAAACCCACTTTTCGAAGATCTCTTCCTTCTCTTCGGGATCGAACATCAATTGCAACGATTCGATAGATCGCTCATTGGGATAGATGTAGATAAACAATGCCCCCCCTAGAAACGTATAGGAGGGTTTCTCCTCATACGGCTCGAGAAAAAATGATTCTAATTTCTGTATATAATGGCAAATGGATCCATAAAATCATGAATTAGACTATGATTTGAGTCGTTTTTTTGTTCTTCCTTACAGAAAAAAAGAAATATCATTCGTACTCATAACTCAAGTTGGGTAATTCTGAAAGAGTTCGAGGGGAAATCCTTAGACATTTATTGAGTCGTCTCTAACCTCTTTTGTTTGTCTCGTCTCGAATCTATTTTTTTTTTATTCCTCATTCTAATCTAATTATTGAGACAATTGAAAATAGTGTTTCCTTGTTTCGGAATCCTTTCTCTTTGCTTTGTTTGTGAAATCATTGGGTTTAGACATTACTTCGGTGATCCTTACTCCTTTCAAAATGGCAGCAACATACCTTTTGTTTTTTGTTCTTTCTATGGAAAAATAATACGAACGATTGATTCCCTTGTGATACACTTTTAATCGAAATCGTTTTACCAATTCCAACAAATTTTACTTTTTTTTTTATTTCAAACTTGTTCGAATTTGAACCTTTCGATTTATATATTAAGGATATACTTACAAAGTTGGTCTAACTTATTAATTGTCACTAACCCTAGATTCTTCCCCCCGATAAATGAATCAATACTTTCTGCTCGAGCTCCATCATGTACTATTACTATTTACCTTACCAACCCAACACAAATTAGATTCCTCTCAGGAACAGAACAAACTATGTCGAGTCAAGAGCATCTTCATTCCTATAGAAAATGGTGGATGTAAGAATCCACAGCCGATCATGTCCTTCAAGTCGCACGTTGCTTTCTACCACATCGTTTCAAACGAAGTTTTACCATAACATTCCTCTAATTTTATTTCGAACCGGTATGGAATTGATTCAATATGGAATCATGAATAGTCATTGGCTCAACCGGTATATAATAGTCTATACTTTCTATCTATCTATGGATAGATAAATATCTATCCGGAGAAGGCTTAGAAAGGATTTACTTTATTTAACCCCATATTCTATCATATGCATATGAATGAAACAGATTTCTAAAAAAGACGAATAAACGAGTTTACTTAAGTCTTATTTACACCTTCAACAGATTGTTCTGGATGGTCAATCATGAAGGATCCCCTTTTTCTCGAACAAATAAATTCTAAACCTCAAAAAAAGGGCCCTTAATAGATTTCCAATCCCGGAACAAAATCAGTTATTAACCAAATATAAGCTATTCCAATGACTCGAAAAAGTCGGAAGTTTCTCTATAATATCGATTTTTCACACTTCTTCGAGTACCAAGGGTTCATAAGTAAAAAAAAAAATAGTTTGTTTAAAGAACCCCCGACTTAAACATCATGGCTGTAAAACATATTTCCAGTCATGACTTAATTTGATCTTTAATTCAATCAACAAGTCGACGCAATCAGAATTAATGGCTAAAAATTTTTAGCAGATATTTCATTCACTAAGGAGACGCAACGAAAATTTGACCATATCCAATTGAATTATCTCTGGTTTAATTTAACCCAGAAAGGTAGATTGAGAATCCAATTTATTTGTTTTCATGAGTATGGAATAGAAAAGGTCTCGTGTAAGGTAAGATTAAGGTCGTTATTCTTTCTTTCATCTGAAAGAGAAAATCAGAATCAAGAATCAGAAGAATCTAATCTTTTCGTATCCATCATATACAACGAACAATTGTTATCGGGGGTAATCATAGATATTTAAGGAATCACGGATCCTTTTGACTTAACCGAAGAGCCGTTATTACTGAAATAGAACAATACAATAACAATACATAATATATATAATATATATCATATAGCCATTATCCATAGGCCTTCTTCATTTTATACAGATTTTGTTTTACTTCAGGTTCAAGAATCTTTCCATCAATTCCATAAAGTCAAGTAGATGGAATCCATAAATTTCCATCCATCCAATCGTTACATTACATTGATTTACAATTAATCATTTGAACCAGATAAGATACAAAAAAAAATGGGATCCAGATAAATTCGTTTTTCCTATTTTTTTCACCCAGCTTTAGAAGTTTTAAGACGAGCGATGAAATTAGTACCAAAAACTACCTATTCTTTAGTTTCCACATAGAATGTGGAATTGGGATACACCATTTATTTTATTTAGGTTTTCTTGGGGGAAGGGAATAGAATAGAAAGGCCTTTCTTTCACATTTCGATTCAGAATGCATCATGTGAGAATTCCCATTTCATGGATATGGGACATAAAGTTTCCCTAAGTAACTAACTTCAATATGAATATGAGTAGTACAAGCATACCCTGAATGTGAATGATACACCAAAAATTTCTTTTTTGAATGAAAATAAATATCTTTATTTCCACCCATATTTGACACTCGATTACGTTTGTGAGAAACCAAATAAAAGAAAAGATATGATTCTGAAAATTATTCTTAGAATTCAGAACAAAGGATTGGATCACATTGTATCCAACATTAAACAGAAAATTGTTAAAGAGAAGAATCTTTCGTTTCTGATGGAGACGATCTGGGACGGAAGGATTCGAACCTCCG